GATCTGTATCTTCAATTTTTGGAAACTTATAAAGTTCTTCCATCAAGCCCTGATCAATGAACCTACAAAATCCCTCAAATTGTATCTGACTAAACCCGGGTATTGTAGACATTCCCTCATTTGCATCTCGAAGCATCTTTACTTTAGTTTCCCATTTCTCAAAGATCCCATTCATTGGCTCATTCTTCATCGAACCTTATGGAGCGATCTAGCAATGATGTGGATTTATCTAGCAATGATGGAATGTATATTCTGTTTACTGAATCACATGAAATTTTACCCAACTCCATATCATATATGTAATGTATGAAATACATATGAGCGGAGAAATAAAGAGAATTTTATACTCAATCAAATTCGAATTTGCAACAGATACAAATGGAAATGACTTGTATTCCCGGAAACAAAATTCTTCCGCTTAGACTTATCTTATCTTAGGGAGTCTTTCTTGTATTGTATAGAATATAAAAAGTGCTCCTTCTACCTATTATTATATTATGATATTACGACCCGATTGGATACAAAAAACAAAAAAAGTAAAGGGACTCAAGATTTTTGATCTGTTCTCTATGAATGCGATAAAGGCAGAAACGATTCGCATAGAAGAGAGACTTTGTGACCCATTTGTTAGTTGACTTCGTGGAATACAATTGAAGTGTGCAAGAGGGATTGTATTTATTAAGAATTAAGAACATGCGGATATAGCTATCTAGCTATTCGCAGATCACCTATCCAAGTTCTACTTGGGTTGGGGCAACACGAGCCGTGTTATATCCTAATTTCTATTTGATATTCAATATATTCAATGAAAAGTTGAAGCACGGCAATTCCCGTAATTTAGACATATCATATATAAATAAGATACCGGATTAGGTATATCTGCGTAACAATTTATGTTCTGGGGGTTTACATATACACATAATTGTTGTTATAATTGTATTGTAATTGAAAAGCATTTTTTTGTTTTGGCGGCATGGCCGAGTGGTAAGGCGGGGGACTGCAAATCCTTTTTCCCCAGTTCAAATCCGGGTGCCGCCTGAGCAACTCGAAATATCTCTGTTGATAGAACATAAATCGCCAAATTCTTGCCCAGCAAAAGCAGAGGAAAGGGATTAGAACTACCAATACTTGCTTGATTTTAAGAATATGGAGGTTCTATAAAAGACTGTTAATCCTTGCGACTAGGATTCAAGGGAAGATTCTAGTATAGAAGGATAGTAAGGGCTATCACGACTTCCAGTACTAGTGTAGTGTCTACTGACCGTTAGATAGTAAAATTCAAATGGGGAATCAAACAATACAATATACAATCAATTCAATATAGTAGTGGTGTAATGTAAAGGGTGGAAGATACTTTGTATATAGACTCACGAGAGTCTCTGAATGCTCAGACCTTCACTCACTATTGGATTGGGGGGAAAATTGGCTTTTCATAGATTCATAGAATAAAATATTTTTTTTTTTCAACTTTGATTTTTGGTAACCCCCAGGCAAGAATATAATGTAATAGGCGGTCTCCCGATTGTTTCACAGAGACAATCGGGAGACAATAAGGATTAGAGCAACGGGGAAGATAGAAATATGTAATAGATTGTGATCTATCTTGATTGCATATTGGTTTGTCTTATACTTTATACTTAAGGAGGGCAACAAAAAACAACAAGGATTACTATTCCTACATGTTCCATTACTAACATTCCTTTAATAATTCCAAGAGAGTAACTGCGCGTCTTGCTTGGACTTAATGTTTCCCAATTTTACCAGAAATCATATTAGGAACTTGTTATGGGGTGGATTTATTGGATTGGTTCATCAATAGCCTTCCTTCGGTCAGAATCCCTTTTTGACTCTGCGCCATTGATTCCGTTATTATTAGTGATCAATAATGGAAGAAATTCTTCATATTTATAGAGATAGGGGACATAATTCACATGGATATAGTAAGTCTTGCTTGGGCTGCTTTAATGGTAGTCTTTACATTTTCCCTTTCACTCGTAGTATGGGGAAGAAGTGGACTCTAGAGTCACTACTAATTTAATTGAGTTGAGTAATCAAACTGTATCAATAGTTTCATAGATCGTTCTGCAAAGCGTTTAAAAAAAAAATCTCCCATTTCAAAATTCTACTGGAATCCACCACTATCTTTTACAAATCTGAATAATTTCCCATAGAAGTCCTTGGCTCATCTGTTAATTGTTAATGGCTCATTTTCTTTGTCGGACTGATAAAAAAGGATTACTGAGTTTCTTTTCTATATTCTAATTATATGTCCAGACAATATCTTCTTCCATTGATTTGATTGTTTCGACAGCCCCCGGGACCCCTATTGGGAATAAAATAAGAAGAAACCTAGTAATTAGAACTGTAAAACATATAACACAGAAGAGTCAAATCAAAGTGGACATTCAATTATCTCGAATTGATCGGAATCACGACAAATCAAAAGGATGGATGTAGCAAAGAATTCGAATTGGGGTGCTATTTATATGTTATGTACATTATGCGTATGTGATTTATTTATATTAATTATTATAATATATAATTATATAATAAATAATAATGACATGTATGAATTATAAATTATATATTAATTATAATATTATTATAATAATATAATAATAATAATAAATAATAATAGACCTGGATGAATATACAATACATATTATTTATAGGTGGATCCTTATTCCTTATTAAGCCTATATCATTATACAGTCCGACTTTCTAACTTTATAGAATAATAGATAGTGTGGTAGAAAGGTTCATATATTTCTTTCTACCATACTATCAGATTTCATATACTGTTGATTCTAGTCCACTCATATCATTTAAGACGTGGGATTTGAATCTCCTTTCATTTATTCCATCAATTGATAAGAACTAAGAAGTCAAACTTGATTAAAATTAATCATTTTGACTGATCGTTTTTACATAAATGATAAGTAAAAAAGCAGTAGGAATTAGAATGAACAATGCAGTAGCAATAAATGCGAGAATATTTACTTCCATAATTTTATCGTTTTTTTTTTACTTCACAATAACTCGGGATCTAATCCCCTCGGGATCTAATCCCATAGAGATTCTCAATTTTTCTCCTGTAAATACCACGGGATGCAATTCACCCCGATGATATTAAACCGAATCAATATTATGAATAACAATATCTGAGCTATCAAATCGACTTATCGTCGAGAATTCAATTTAATTTATTAATTTAAATAGTATAACATAGGAAGATCTTTTATACATACGGAATAAAAAAAATGGAATTCCTGATCCAATCAAGAATCCTGTTGAAATTTTCATTCTTTGTTTCTTTTCTACACCCTCCCGTCTTCTTTATAGAATCATATCTTTATAGAATCATGAGGTATCATCTGACCCATCTTACACTTTGTTTGATTGGTCACAAACCCAATCAATATAGTAGAAATAGTAGAAGTGAAATGGAAAAAAGAAGGAATTTCAATGAAGTTTGAAACTAAGTTTTTTATGATCTAATTTCCTTAGAAGACAAAGAGGTTTGATAAAGATGGGTCCCTGTATAAAAGATCTAATATTTTTTGACAAATTGACTATTTTGGAGTTTGTTCTTTCTTTGATAGAACCTTTCAATTCAATAGGAAGAAAAAAAGATTATTCATTCCCTCATTAAGCCAAGAGTGGTAGATCCTTGTTTGATTTGATCTTTCTTTTATTAATATCCTCTTTCCTTGGATTGGTACTGGAACACATATCTAATATCCAAAATTCCGCGTGCAATTTGAATGAGATAGATAAAGAAATTGTTTTCCTATTAAGAATTGGGGTTATACAAACTCGGAGCTACAAGGGGGGATACCTTTAATCTTAAAAGTATTCTGCCGGGATAACATAACTATGTTAAGGTTAATATATCGTGCAATAAATGAATCCCAATCTTTGTATTGCTCCGGGAAAACATATGGGTATTTTCTTCTATTCCATGGATCAAGAGCAAGCGAAAAACCCGGACAAGTACGGTATCTCTTGGAATCTTGAATATGGTGCTACCAACAATTGTACCAATCTACATACGTCTCTCCCCCGTCAATCGATACTAATTGAATTTTTTGAAATTACCATATGTATATTTGTTCGATTAGAAATGCAAAACGATAACGGAAAGAAAAAAGAAATAAGGACCCAGCACTGGGAATTAGATCCTGCTCCGCGTCCCCCTTCACAGAAAATAGAGAGGTGAATTGGTGGATTCATCAGATTCTAGGTCGGGACTGACGGGGCTCGAACCCGCAGCTTCCGCCTTGACAGGGCGGTGCTCTGACCGATTGAACTACAATCCCAGATAAATAAGGTGTACAACATACATATTTTTAATGATTTCATTCAAACTAGTTCAATTCTATCTAGAATCGTCGTCTTGTAACAGAGAGCGCGTGATACATTAATATCTACATGAATATAGACTTTAGTGAGAAGTGAGAACAACACAGATTGCTAGTAATCCTATTGTCAAATCAATTGATAATAGCTTTTTTTTTTTTTGAAAAAAGATTCTTTTCTTTATTCCTCCATATCAGACATTTCTAGAGGACAAGTTGGATATCCTCTCATGATGGATCGGCGAATTATTGGGCCGAGCTGGATTTGAACCAGCGTAGACATATTGCCAACGAATTTACAGTCCGTCCCCATTAACCACTCGGGCATCGACCCCGGAAGAATCAATTCTAGACTTATTGATAATCCATGAGCAACTTCCTTTCGTAGTACCCTACCCCCAGGGGAAGTCGAATCCCCGCCTCCTCCTTGAAAGAGAGGTGTCCTGAACCACTAGACGATGGGGGCATACCTGCCCGATCGCCATCATACTATGCTCATAGTATGAACAGTTTTTTGGAATTGTCAATATAATGTAATGGTGTGACTAAATTCGAGGAAGCTTTTCACCTTTCGCGATTCCTATAATTTTTTTATTCTTCACTCAAGGTTCATGAACCATTCTCTATAATTATATTATATTT